GTATTAAGCATAACGGACATTTTGTTCTTTTAGATAATTGCATTTTGATTGAGTTTTTTATATAAGTAAAAAGGAAGAAAGTCAGTAAGGTAGACAAAAAATCCTTCTTTTTCTTTGAATCCACCCAACCAAAAATCCTCCAATTCTCAAAGGAGAATAGAATAAATCCTACTTTCATACAATATCTTAATTGAATTCTATGTAATGATCAATAAATTAAGTTGAATTCTATATCTATATGTATCAAAATCCCAGTACCAATCTATTCTATAGATGTATAGGATATTTGTACTAGAGTTGACAAACAACCAACACCAATATTATTGTTTCTTGGCGTAGATTAGAAATTCAAATGGGGCGTGGCCAAGCGGTAAGGCAACGGGTTTTGGTCCCGCTACCCGGAGGTTCGAATCCTTCCGTCCCAGCGCATATCCGTTTTTTATGTTCCATTATTCCCATTTTTATGTTTCATTATTTCCACATAAACATATAAAGAAGTCGGGGGGTGGTTAGGAGCCAATCCATATTGAATCTCATTAACAAATGGTCAAGTTCCATATCATTATCATATAGAAATATGTGATAGAGACAATAACTGTATGTTTTTTCTTTAAATCCCGTTTTATGTAGGTATTTTGTGTTTGGATCTAATTTAAAATTGGGAATCTATGTAACGATTGAGGCAGGGGGGTTTATTCTATGCTTTGTTATTCATTTTATGATAAGAGTCGATTATTGAAATATTACTCAACCTCATTTTAAACAAAATACATATCAATAATTTCCTCATATAAAATGAGGAAATGCTTAGTTTATAAAGTATGTATGGTTTTATTTCAATGACAAGAATTTTTTGGTTTTTGTAAATTTGTAATCTTTTCATTATTTAATTTCAAATTTAAACTGACCCCATTTTTTTATTTTCGTAGTCAGAGTCTATGGAGAGCAGAACCGATGACTATTCATGATTCCATGATTGAATCAATTCCATACCGGCTCAAAATTAGAGGAATGTTATGATAAAACTTCGTTTGAAACGATGTGGTAGAAAGCAACGTGCGACTTGAAGGACACGGCCCGTTGTGGATTCAAAACCCACCACTTTCCATTTGTCTAGGAATGAGGGTGCTCTTGGCTCGACATTGTTTGTTCTGTTACACTTGAACCCAACAAAAATGTTGGGTTATAAATAGTCTACGGTGGCGCTCGGGTAGAAGGGGTTAATTCATTTCTGGGGGAAAAGGATCTAGGGTTAATGCCAATTAATTGGAACAACTTCGTAAATATATCTTCTATATATATAAATTATAAATAGAAAGGATCCAATTCAGCCAAGTTTACAATCCAAAAGCAAAACTCGGGCGGATTTATCAAACTTTTTCGATTCAAGGTACAGCACGCGGGAATTAACTGCCCGTATGATTCTTTGCTATAAATAAATCAAAAGGGGTATGTTGCTGCCATTTTGAAAGAATTAAGAAGCGCCGAGGTAATGTCTAAACCCAATGATTTTAAATTTTAAAATTAAGGATTTTTTAAAATTAAGGATTAAAGATTAAGGATTTTTTAAAATTAAGGATTAAAGTATCTACGAACAAGGAAATGCCCTTTATAATTCTCTCGAGAGTCTCACTAGCGGGATCAGACTAACAGAAGGGGGTAAAGACTACTCAATAAATAAAATGGACTCCAAATTTTTCTTTTGAACTATTTGAAGAGTTATCCAACTTGAGTTATGAGTATGGATGGTTTCTTTCTTCCTTCTCAGGAAGAAAAAAAGACTGAAATCGAAATCATAGTCTAATTGATTTTTTAGGCCCATTTGTCATTTAATTTATTAGAATTGCATACATAGACAAAGACAAAACTTCGAATCAAATCATTTTTTCTCGAGCCGTATGAGGAGAAAACCTCTTATACGGTTCTAGGGGGGGTGTTATTCAGCTACATCTATCCCAATGAGCCATCTATCGAATCGTTGCAATTGATGTTCGATCCCGAAGAGAAGGAAAAGATCTTAGAAAAGTGGGTTTTTATGATCCAATGAAAAATCAAACTTATTTAAATGTTCCTGTTATTCTATATTTCCTTGAAAGGGGTGCTCAACCTACAGGAACGGTTCATAATCTTTTAAAGAAAGCGGAACTTGTTAAGGAACTTCCGTCTAATCAAATGAAATTCAATTAAAGAAATACCATATCGGGGGGTCGCAACTTGTATATAACTTTGTATAATTTTTCTCTGATTTGTTTTTTTGACCCCCCCTTTTTTTCTGCTGTATTCGTATTTATTTATCATTGTTTCCGTCGAATACGATGGCCTAGAACGACAAAACTTGAGTTTATTGATCTTATTAATTATCAAACCAATTCGGACATTTCCTTCATCAACTGTGTGGTTTTCGTTGTAACTCGATTAACCAACAAGGAATCCACTTTGCTTATTCCACTTAGATTGATAAAATACATTGAAATGCATTATGGACTAAAAAAGCCGTTATATATAACTCCTCCTTTTTTATTCTTCGATTTATCCTTTATTCTATCTAGGTAGATTAGATATGTTATGTAGTGTCAATCCAAAACAATTTGGAATCTCGTTGTTAAATTAAAATTCAAAGAATTGAAAATGAAAATCTATTTCGCAATTTATTTTTTCTATTGTACTGTACTCTTTTCTCAACATTTATATTGACAACATTGTATTGAACAAATATAATTGATCGTAACGTAATAAGTGAACCGGGTTTATTTAGCTTTATTTCTGTCCCGTAGGTTTTTTACTTTAATTCAAATTTCAAATCATGCTTTCTTTGATACAAGAAGTTTTTTTGATTGAAAAGGGGTAGATAACACAAGAAGTGCTCTATCAATTTATACCGTTCTGTAGATTTTTTCTTTTATCTGAGAATTTCTTGTATTTTCATCTAATCATTTTTATTTTATGTTTCGAATCCCTTAGAAAATCTTTTTTGTAGATTTGTTAGCTCAAGGGTTTGATTAACTTGTATAATCTTCTTTCTCTTTGTTTAAATTGAATTAAATTGATTTTGATTGTTTATATACACCCTGTAGTTGAAGTTTTGTTTAATCGCTATTTTCTTCGGGTTGCTAACTCAACGGTAGAGTACTCGGCTTTTAAGTGCGGCTAGAATCTTTTACACATTTGGATGAAGTGAGAAATTCGTCCATATCATCGGTAAAGTTTGGAAGACCACGACTGATCCTGAAAGGGAATAAATGGAAAAAATAGCATGTCGTATCAATAGAGAGTTCTGGGGATATTTCATTCTTCTCGGATCGATACAAAACCTTGTTAGAATTCTTGGAACGGAACCAAATAAAGTTGGGTCGAATGAATAAATGGATAGGGGCCCCAGGGCTTCAATTAATTATTAGAAAGAAAAAGCAACCAGCTTCTGTTCTTAATTTGAATAATTTCCCGATCTAATTAGACGTTAAAAATAGATTAGTGCCTGAATACGGGAAAGACTTCTCCCCCAAGAGTGGATTCTATATTTTTTTAATGAATCCTAACTATATTATTAGCATTCTCTATTATGGAATGAAGGGGTGTGTGTAAAAGAAGCAGTATATTGATAAATAAAGTTTTTTCGGAAATCAAAAGAGCGATTAGGTTTAAAAAATAAAAGATTTCTAACCATCTTGTTATCCTATAACATAGACCAATTAAAGGAAATGGGCGGGAAGGGTAGGGGGTAGAGGGTCTGTTGATAAGTTTACCTGTCTCCGAGTTATCTATTCTTACTAGAATAGCTTGTTTTAACTTTATCGCACTATGTATCATTTGATAACCACCCCAATCTTCTACTTTTGATTCAAATCAAATTTCAAATGGAGGAAATCCAAAGATATTTACATCTAGAGAGATCTCAACAACACGATTTCCTATATCCACTTATTTTTCAGGAGTATATTTATACATTTGCTCATGAGCGTGGTTTCGGTAGATCGATTTTGGCGGAAAATCCAGGTTATGACAATAAATCCAGTTTACTGGTTGTAAAACGATTAATTAATCAAATGTATCAACAGAACCATTTGATTATTTCTCCTAATGATTCTAACCAAAATCCATTTGTTGCGCGCAACAAAAATTTTGATTCTCAAATCATATCAGAGGGGTTTGCTTTTATTGTGGAAATTCCATTTTCTCTAAGATTAATATCTTGTCTAGAAGGGAAAAATAAAAAGATAGTAAAATCTCAGAATTTGCGGTCAATTCATTCAATATTTCCCTTTTTAGAGGATCACTTTTCACATTTAAATTTTGTATTAGATATACTAATACCCCACCCCGTCCATGTGGAAATCTTGGTTCAAACTCTTCGCTATTGGGTAAAAGATGCCTCTTCTTTGCATTTCTTACGATTCTGTCTGAATAAGTATTGGAATTGGAATAGTCTTATTACTCAAAAGAAAGCCAGCTCCTCTTTTTCAAAAAGAAATCAAAGGTTATTCTTATTCTTATATAATTCTCATGTATGTGAATACGAATCCGTTTTCGCCTTTCTACGTAACCAATCTTCTCATTTACGATCAACACCCTTTGGAGTTTTTCTTGAAAGAATCTATTTCTATGGAAAAATAGAACGTCTTGTGAATGTCCTTGTAAAAGTTAAGGGTTTTGGGGCGAACCTGTGGTTGGTCAAGGAACCTTGCATCCATTATATTAGGTATCAAAGAAAAGCCATTCTGGCTTCAAAAAGGACACCCCCTTTCATGAATAAATGGAAATATTACCTTATCGCTTTTTGGCAATGGCATTTTTCGCTGTGGTTTTATCCAAGAAAGATTTCTATAAACCAATCATCCAATCATTACTTTGAATTTTCGGGCTATCTTTCAAACCTACGAATGAACCCTTCAGTGGTACGGAGTCAAATTTTAGAAAACTCATTTCTAATCAATAATGTTATTAAGAAAGTCAATACCTTTATTCCAACTATTCCTCTGATTGCGTCATTGGCTAAAGCGAAA